AAAACGGACTTTCTAGAGATCCCCAAAGATCCATCCTCGCATGAATTGTTAAGGATCCAATAAGTCCAACATTAATTCCTTCAGATGTATCAATTGGACAACTACGACCGTAGTGACTAGGATGAATATCTCGTATTCGAAAACTAGCAGTTCGCCCTGTTAGTCCTCCAGGACCTAAATAACTCAATTTTCTCCCATGAACTATTTGTGTCAATGGATTAGTTCGATCTAAAACTTGAGATAAGGGATGTAAACCAAAAAAAGATTCATAAGTGGTTGTTAATGGAGTTGCCGTTACCAAATTCTGAGGAGTTGGTATTAATTTATGCCGAATTGCTCCACATATAGTTCCTCGAACCACATTTTCTAAACGAACCAGAGACAACCCGAATTGATCTTGTAAAAGATCCGCTACAGAACGAATGCGCTTATTTTTCAAATGATTCGTATCGTCAAGTGTCCCCATTCCAAATTTTAGTCCAATCAATTGATCAGTGGCGGCCAATATATCTCGTGGTACCAAAAAAGTGTTGTTCTGGGATATATCAAGGTTCAGTCTTTGGTTCATATTTCGTCGACCAACCCTTCCTAATTCACATCTTTGTTGAAAGAATTTCTTTTGTAATTCCTTACATAAGAATTCAGAAAATACTGGATCCCCGCCTACGCACGCAAATTGTTGATAAAATTCCAAAATGGCATTTTCTTTTGATCCTATTTTTGTTCTCTCTTTATGATTCAAAAAAGACAAAAAAATTTCAGGATAATAAACATTGTCTAGAATTTCTCTTAGATTCAAACCCATAGCTGATGATAGAACTAGAATCGATATTTTTTGTTTCCTACTCACTCGAGCCCATATCCTTGCTTTTCTATCAATCTCTAATTGTGATCTTCCTCCCCAGTCTGATATTATAGTGCCGGTATAGACCGCAATTCCGTTATAGTCCAACTCTGACCGGTAATAAATACCGGGGCTTTGCAGTACTTGATTGATCACAATTCTATATATTCCATTTACTATAAAAGTTCCTAGGGAATTCATTAGAGGAATGTTTCCAATCAAAATACTTTGTTCTTGCATATCCCTACTGGTTTTCCAAATTAATCCCGCGGATACATATAATTCAGAAGAATATGTGAGTGATTCATACACAGCATTTTTTTCCTTTATCAATGGTTCTACCAATTGATAGCTTTCGACAAATAATTGAAATTCAATTTCATGATCGGTATCTTCAATTTTTGGAAACTTAAAGAGTTCTTCTGTCAAACCTTGATCGATGAACCTATAAAACCCCTCAAATTGTATCTGATTAAGTCCCGGTATTGTAGACATTGCCTTATTTTCGGCCCCGAGTTTAAATTCGCATTTTTCAAAAACTCCCATTATCGTTACATTCTTCGTCTAATTAGACCGAAGATCTAGCACTCGTGGAACTTCTATTCCGTTTACTGAATCACATGAAATTTGAACATATTTGGAATGAAATTATCAACTATTTCTGAGCGAAGGAATAAAGAGAGTTTTGGATTGAAATGGTAACTTTCAACAGATCCAAAGGAATTAATAAAACAACCCTAGAACCAACATTATGTTATTTCGACTTCGCCTTATTTTAGTAAGTTATTAAGGCATGGGGTTTGGGATAGAATAGGAAAACAAAGAAAAAATGATTAAAATCATATTATGATATTACGTATTAAAATAAAAAAAAATTATATTACGTATTAAAATTAGCGAAAAAGGTTGGTTAAGAGATAAAGACAAGAAAATCAGATAAAATCCATTATATTAATACTTAACTGACTTTATGGTAGGAATTTCGTTGTTCAAAAAACCGATTCGCAAAGAAAAGGAAAAGAGAGAATTTGTACTTTACTAATACTAATTTTTGAATAAACTATAATTTGAAGTAGATTTTAAGTATATTAAGTATATAATATAAGAAGAAAAGAGAATTTATATTTATATATTTATTTTATATTTAATATAATAATTTAATATATAAATAATTTAATAATATATATTTAATATTAAAATTTAATATTAAATTATTAATTAAAATTAAATTATTAAATAAAATATATAAAAAAAAAATAAATTAATATATAAAATAATATATTTAAATTTAAGATTTAAATTTAAGTAAAATATTTAAGTTAAGTGGCCTAATTTTATGCTAATTCCCTATTCTATTGACAACATAGCTCAATATTAGCTATCCGCGTAACAATTTAGGTTCTGGGGTTTACATATACTCATATACTTTGTTATAATTGAATAATTGAAATTGAGAAGGAATTTTTGATAAATACTGATGAGTTCTGTCTCGATTTGTATTTTCTTATATCTTATATCAGAAGGAAAACACAATTGTCGATTACAATACCAGAAAAGGGCATGAATTCGAAGTAAATAATCCATAGTTAATGGTTCCACTTTGTCAACCGAAAATGCCCATTGGATTTTTCACTATAAAAAAAAAGTGGTAAATTTGTCTATCATTGTGTATTTTCAGATACAATCAAAAGAAGGGTGGATCAAATCAAATAAGTTTAGGATTAAGGAAAACGGGGGTAAAATGAAAATAAGAATTCCCAGATTAGGGATTACTTTCATCTCGTTTGGATCATTTTGGCGGCATGGCCGAGTGGTAAGGCGGGGGACTGCAAATCCTTTTTCCCCAGTTCAAATCCGGGTGTCGCCTAATCAACAAAAAGCTAAAAACAAGTTCTTCTTTTCTTCTGATATAACTCGCAAAATTATTCCCTGGTAGAAGAAAAGGAACCAAACTGGTGATACTTTCTTTGATTCTAAGCATGTGGTCGTAAGGTTTTTCTAAAACAAAAATGAATCCTCGTTCGGATCTGGGCTTCGGGGAAATATTATAATCTACTGGCATAGGGGCTATCAAGACTTGCCAATTTCCTTCTATTTTTATTTTTTTGCATCCCTATTAGATTGGATGGATAATTTACTACTTTTATATATAGATAGAATTTTTATATAGAATATAGATATAGGTATAGAAAAACAGCCATAAAGTAACAAAACAAACGAATTCCTTTTCGGCAACACCTAGTCAAACCCTTTAGCTTAGTATAGGGAGACATAATTAGATCAAATGGAGACATCGAGGTCTTAAATAGATAGTGCTTTCTCTTTCTTAGAAATTTCGCCCCTTCCGCTTTTATTTATTTTTTTTTTTGTTTTACGTTACGCGAATCAACAAAAAAAAAGAGTAAGCACTATTATTCCTACCTGTTCCCATTCCCCTCGAATGTTACTACAGATTTTTTATTTTGCTTATGTTTTTATTTTGCTTATGTTTAATCTTTACCGATTCCAAATTATAGTCGTTTATTATATTGTATATTGGTTTCTCAATAGTGTTCGGTCCGAATCCCCTTTGACTCTTCACCGTCGATTCCACTATTATTAGTGAGGAATAATGGAATAATTCCTTTGTATTTATAGAGATCGGGGACATAATTCACATGGATATAGTCAGTCTGGCTTGGGCTGCTTTAATGGTAGTCTTTACATTTTCTCTTTCACTCGTAGTGTGGGGACGAAGTGGGCTCTAGAAATGCCCTTAATTGAGTTGAAGAATCAAATCATATCACTTGTTTTTAGAGATCGGCTTTAACTATTTAGTCCACCTAATTGGACTCCCATGGGGTAATCGATGATATGAATCATACTCTTTCAATCAAAGAGATATGTCAATCAATGGAATATACTCTTACTTTTTTTATAGCTGGATACTAAGGAAGATCGGACTTTTTTATTTCTTTTTCTCTTTGCTATTCAAAGATTAAAAACGAAGTAAGTGTAGACGCACTTTCAATCAGCAATGATTTTGAATATAGAGAATATAGTAGTTATCTAATAAGAGACTATACAAGAATAAGACGGGGGCGAGTCACATATTGGGAATTGCTTTCTTTCTAATTTTCGAAGGAAGATTTGGCCTTTATCAACTTTTTTCATATCATTGTTTGGGCGTTCGAAATCATTGAGGTTTCCTCTCTCTTATTAGTAAAAGAGGGGAAATTCAAATGCTAAAATTAGTTCTGATCGGCCCAACTAGATGGAGCAAATTGGGCAGTCTGTCGATTATCTAGAATATAGGGAATTAATATACACATCTATGACGATAACATTGGAATCTATTGAAACTTAATCCTTTAGATTTAGTCTAGATTTCAACTTTATAGACTCAATTTGTAGACTACCAGATAGATAGTATTGTAGAACTAGATGAATCTTTCTTTCTACTATACTATCTATCTCTTAGAATACCACCGAGTCTAATTTGCCTATGTGATTTGTGATTTAAGTTAAGACGTGAAATTAATTTGAATCCTATTCATTTTCATTTAATTTCGTCAATTTTTGATAAGAACTCAGAAGGAAAGTTTCATTCAAATTTATTTGAAAATTGAATTAATCATTTTGACTGACTGTTTTTACGTAAATGATAAGTAGAAAAGCGGTCGGAACTAGAATGAATAGTGCAGTAGCAATAAATGCAAGAATATTTACTTCCATAATGTCATCGGTTTTTTTCTTCGCAATAACTCGGGATTTAATCCCCTAGAGATGATAAATTTTTCGTTTGAAAATTCAATTAATTTGAATTTATTTTTCGATGGTGTTGAATAGGATCAATATCAGGAATAACAATATCTGAGCTATCAAATCAATTCGTAGTCGCGATTTGAATAGTATAACATAGGAGAAGTTCTTTTATACATACCGAATCAAAATTTTGATTCCGTAACCAATCAATACAAGATTTCTTTATTTATTATATTATTATAATTTTTTATATTATTATAATTTTCTTGTTAAATATGTTTCCTTTTTTTCTATAACCTCTATTCACTATTTTCATTTTCGCTTTTTCGTTAGGGCTTAAAAAAAAAATACCGACTTTTTTCTTTGGGAATGAAAGTAGGACCCCAACACCTTTTTACAAGTTCATAGAAAGGGAAAAACAAATTCATGTATTTATTGGCTATTCGATCCGTCGGGACTGGCGGGGCTCGAACCCGCAGCTTCCGCCTTGACAGGGCGGTGCTCTAACCAATTGAACTACAATCCCAGGGAAATAAGGGATCTAGCAGAAACTTTTTTTCTCTTCGTAGAGTATTGGGTATTCTTAAGGACAAGGGGAGATTATACCATCGCATGGTAGATTGATCAATTATATTATTATTTGTATTATTGGGCCGAGCTGGATTTGAACCAGCGTAGACATATTGCCAACGAATTTACAGTCCGTCCCCATTGACCGCTCGGGCATCGACCCAGGAAGAACCCACTTTAGGCTTATTGGGAATCCATGATCAACTTCCTTTCGTAGTACCCTACCCCCAGGGGAATTCGAATCCCCGCTTCCTCCTTGAAAGAGAGATGTCCTAAACCACTAGACGATGGGGGCCGACTTGTCCAACTGCCATGATACTATCATCATAGTATGATCAGTTTTTTAAAATTGTCAATAGAATGATATGAATAAAGACGAGGGATATTCAAAATTGTATCTAATTTTTGGTTCATTATTTAATTCCTGAATCGTTCGTTTATTAATATTAGTTTTATTAATATTAGTATTATATTAATATTAGTATTATAATTTATTAATATTAGAATCTTTATATATTTTTATATTTTTTTTATATATTTTATATATATTTTTTATATATTTATATTTATATATATTTTATATATTTATATTTATATATATTAGATATTAATTAAATTAGTATTAGATATTAATTAGATATTAGAATCTTTATAGATTATAGAAATATAGTAAGCGGTAGCACGAAATTAGTGAGAGTTGTCTCTAAGACTTTAGTTTAAAGGGACACATATAATCTCTTCCGATTCGATGAAATATCGTGAAATTTGTTTTAGATCGAATTCCTAAGTCTACATCTATGTTATTATTAATTAAGTTTATTTATTATTAGTATGTTATAGTATGTTATTAATTAAGATTAAGTATGTTATTATTAATATTAATTAAAATATTAATTAAGTGAATTTTGGTTTGATAGAAAGCTAAAAAAAAGAAGCCAGTATTCAAACAATTGATTTTCTTATACTAGACTGACTCTACAACATTTGATTATTCAAAAATCAGCGATTAGCCAGTATGAGTCTACTGTCCATACTTATGGATTATATATAATGTCTATTATTATTATATACATAAATATAGCAACTCATTCGGGAATTAAATAAAACAAGCCCCTTTAACTCAGTGGTAGAGTAACGCCATGGTAAGGCGTAAGTCATCGGTTCAAATCCGATAAGGGGCTTTTCTTTTTTTCTAAAGAAAAAGGCTAGATCTATTCAGCAAATAGGCATATTTTTGTATTTGTAATACAAAAAACTAGCGGATGATATGTTATCATTATACTGAGTTAGAGTATAGTATTTCGAATTCTAAAGTGTAGCACTTTTTCGGTAAATTTTTATTATTATCAATAATCATAAGCTGACTCTTCTCTTGAATCATTGAAGATCCTATTTTTACCAATCAAATGCATTGCAAGGATTCGAAATCAACAAAAGAAAAACTAAGTGGACCTGGCCCATTTAATTAGAACTATATCCGCTATTCTGATATTCAAATTTGATGGAACAAAAATTTGAATTAGAACACCACCCTTTTTGTACTTTGTAAAATAGTTGACAATTTCATTTCTTTAGACTTCGAAAAAATTTGTCGAGATTTACGATTTCATCCTATTGTTCCTGGATTTTCCATGGTAATAATAATTTATTTCCGTCGTCTACAGAGAAACCCCTCTTACAAGTCATAAGATAAGAGCGAGTTTCACTATCTTTCTTTCTTTGACTTTGATTCTAGAACAAGATAAATTTCTATATATCTATATAAATGTATAGCTATCACACCGCAGCTTCATGTACCAAATATTTTTCTACCGCCCCATCCAATATTTCGGTTACGAAAGTCCAACGGAAAATGGATGTGAGAAAGTGACTTTCATTTACAGTTTTGTATTTGGAAATTAAATTTAACGAAAAAATAAAAAATTCTCTCTCTTTCTAATAGCTAAGACTAAAGAGAAAAATACTCGAAATGTCTTGTTTTTTTTTACCCGGAGGGGTAGACTTTGAGGTTTTTAATTTCTATGAAGGAAAGGGCAATGCAATATAGATGATATAATATAAGAAAGAAAATACTCAAAGAAAATAAAAAAACAAGAATTCCTAATCTAAAATTAGATCCTAATCTAAAATTAGATATAGATATTAATTTAATTAGGTAGTTAAATATATAGAATCTTTAGTATCCATAGAAATTATAAGAATCTAGAAACATTTTTATTTTTGTCAATCTGACGAACAAGATCTAAGAATAAAATTAGGTGATCCAATAAGAGTAAGAGGGGTTAGATCCGAGGATCAGTTAGTAGTGCGAGAGCGAGTGGCTTATTCCGTTAAAATTTTGT